TAAGCGCCCTGTAGTAAGAGGGGTAGTTATGAACGCTGTAGACCATCCCCATGGGGGTGGGGAAGGAAAGGCCCCAATTGGTAGAAAAAAACCCACAACCCCTTGGGGTTATCCTGCCCTTGGCAGAAGAACTAGAAAAAGAAAGAAATATAGTGATAATTTGATTATTCGTCGCCGTAGTAAATAGGAGAGAAAATCTAATTTCTTTCTTCGTCTTTACAAAAAAAGAGGAGTAAGCTATGTCCCCTTCACGAAAAAAAAAAAATGCTTTTGTAGCAAATCATTTATTAAACAAAATTAATAAGATTAACACAAAAACCGAAAAAGAAATAATAAAAACTTGGTCCCGGGCATCTACGATTGTACCCATAATGATCGGACATACGATTGCTATCCATAATGGAAAGGAACATTTACCTATTTATATAAATAATGATATGATCGGCCACAAATTAGGAGAATTTGTACCTACTTTAAATTTTCGAGAACATACAAAAAACGATAATAAATCTCGTCGTTAAGAAGAGTGAAAATATAGAGATGTTTATAATTGATTAGTAGGAGGAGAATTTTTATGGTCATAAAGGAGAACAAAACAGAAGTATACGCTTTAGGTCAACATATCTCTATGTCTGTTCACAAAGCGAGAAGGGTCATTGACCAAATTCGTGGACGTTCTTACGAAGAAACACTTATGATATTAGAACTAATGCCTTATCGAGCATGTTATCCCATTTTTAAAGTAGTTTATTCGGCAGCAGCAAATGCTAGTTCCCTTCTTGGTTCTAACGAAGCGGATTTAGTCATTAGTAAAGCTGAAGTCAACGAGGGTACTACTATGAAGCGACTAAAACTTCGAGCGCGAGGACGTAGTTATCGGATAAAAAAACCGACCTGCCATATAATGATTGTAATGAAAGATATCTCCATAAGTGAATATGAAGAGACATTCTGGTTCAAGCCAGAGAAATTTTTTGAAACAGACTCTAGGCAAGAGTTAAAAAAAACGAAAGGGAAAAATCAGTATAGAACTAGAGAAGAGCACGATATGTATAATAATGGGGGAGCATGGGACAAAAAATAAATCCACTTGGTTTCAGACTTGGTACAACCCAAAGTCATTATTCCCTTTGGTTTGCACAACCAAAAAGGTATTCAGAAAATTTACAAGAAGATGCAAAAATAAGAGATTATATCAAGAATTATATACAAAAAAAGATGAAAATCTACTCCGTTGTCGAAGGAATTACACGTATAGAGATTCAAAAACAAATCGATGTAATCAAAATTAAAATCTATACAGCATCCCCAAAATTATTTAACGAAACGCGACCGCGAGAAATCGAAGAATTACAGAGAAATTTACAAAAAGAATTTTTTTGTGTGAACCGAAAATTTAACCTTGCTATCATAAGAATTGCAAAGCCTTATAGAAATCCTACTATTCTTGCAGAATTTATCGCCGACCAATTAAAGAAGAGAGTTTCATTTCGAAAAGCAATGAAAAAAGCAATTGAATTAACTGAACAAGCAAATACAAAAGGAATTCGAGTACAAATTGCAGGACGTATTGACGGAAAAGAAATTGCGCGGGTTGAATGGATCCGAGAAGGTAGAGTTCCCCTACAAACCATTCAAGCGAAAATCGATTATTGTTCCTATCCAGTTCGAACTATTTCTGGGATATTAGGCATTAAAATTTGGATATTTATTGATGGAGAATAAGAAACTTTGACTGGACCTTCCCTTCTAGTTGCTAATACGAAAAAACGAACTAAAAAACGAGAAAGCCATTTCTTCTTTTTCTGTTCAATCCAAAACCAAAAAATTTTTTGAATTCGTAATTCTTCCTAATTCTCTCGGGTTTAATAAAAATTCAATTGAATGCTTGATATAATTGCTATGCTTAGTGTGTGACTCGTCGGTTTTTTCGGGTTAGTAAAAAAAAGCCACTGATAGTCGAAACTAATAACTCTAGAAAAATACCCAATTCATCACTTCGCATTATCTGGATCCAAAGAACCGGTCAAGATATGACAGATCAGTCATATCCTTGTAGCAACTGAAACCTTTTTGCCTAAATAAAAACAAAAAATCAGATTCTAAGTTGTGAATCAAAATAGAGAAAAGAAAATAAGGGTGTGGATAAATGGAAGGATGAGAGAAAGAAAGAAAACGACGATTGATGCTATCTAATTCCAATATGGAATATGTAAGGTCTATGAGCCGTCTCATAAAAAGGGCAATGTAAGAAAGCATTAAGACAGATTCATCCATACTAAAATGAATCCGCCCAGAGAACAAAAAAATCAAGAGCTTCGAGTCAATAAAGACTGAGAAGATTGACTCACGCACAACTTTCATTGCGCTCCATTGCAGAATTCAGACCTAAACATTAAGTAAGAAGCGATGAGAACGACGGAACCTGTGGATCTCAAAAATTCGATTGAACACGAATTCTAATGATTCATTGATCTGGATGGCGGAACGGACCCGAGACCAATTCATCTATTCGAAAAAGTTAGAAATTATGGCTACAACCGAAATCGAAATTGAATTAAAAGAGTCAACATTCGCCCGCGAAACCTTTCTTTTCTTGGATTACTAAATTTGGGTCAATTAAAGATGCTAAGGCGGTTAAATTCAAGGAGAAAACAAAAGAAAGATTCATTTTAAGATTCTCAAAACCAATAAAATTATATATATATCTATATTTCATAGAAATAGTTCTTTTAGGTCTTTCACTATACGATAGAAAGAAGATACAAATTACTACCAGATTTGAGATCGATTCGCTGAACTCCATACTTCGATATATTATTTATACTTATGAAATCGATGGATATCGTATGAACTACAAGTCTATCTTAATTCAAATTCTATTCTATCTAAATTTCCTTAAAATTCCCTCTTTTTGAATCTTTTTATTCGCGAGGAGCCGGATGAGAAGAAACTCTCACGTCCGATTCTGGAGTAGAGATGGAATTCAAACCCAACCATCAACTATAACCCCAAAAGAACCAGATTCCGTAAACAACATAGAGGGAGAATGAAGGGAATTTCTTATCGAGGTAATTATATTTGTTTCGGTAAATATGCTCTTCAGGCACTTGAACCCGCTTGGATCACATCTAGACAAATAGAAGCAGGTCGACGGGCAATGACACGAAATGCACGCCGCGGTGGAAAGATATGGGTCCGTATATTTCCAGACAAACCGGTTACAGTCAGAGCCGCAGAAACACGTATGGGTTCGGGTAAAGGATCGCCTGAATATTGGGTAGCTGTTGTTAAACCAGGTCGAATACTTTATGAAATCGGTGGCGTAACAGAAAATATAGCTAGAAGGGCTATTTCAATAGCAGCGTCCAAAATGTCTATACGAACTCAATTCATTCTTTCGGGATAAAATTTGGAAATGTAAAAGAAAAAGGCAAAAGCAAAAAAAATCGCTTTTGGGGATACAAACGAATCGAAGGTGCAGGTTTGGTTTTTTGGACAAACAATATTTCTTTTTTTCTTCGCCCTTTACTTTGCCTAAAAAAAATAATCAAAAAAATGATATGATTCAACCTCAGACCTATTTGAATGTAGCGGATAACAGCGGGGCTCGCAAATTGATGTGTATTCGAATCATAGGAGCTAGCAATCGTCGATATGCTCATATTGGTGACGTTATTGTTGCTGTGATCAAAGAAGCAGTTCCACAAATGTCGCTAGAAAGATCAGAAGTGGTCAGAGCTGTAATTGTACGTACTTGTAAAGAACTCAAACGCGACGACGGTATGATAATACGATATGATGACAATGCCGCAGTTGTCATTGATCAAGAAGGCAATCCAAAAGGCACTCGAGTTTTTGGTGCGATTGCAGAGGAATTGAGACAGTTCAATTTTACCAAAATAGTTTCATTAGCTCCCGAAGTATTATAAAACGAGACCCTAATCTAGTTCCATGATAATATCATTCCAGAAAGAATATAGTTATGTTTAGGGTAGTTATTTGAAAGAAATCAATTAAGATTCAGTTAGTAGATTGTGTCTCACGCATATACCTTGAAAAATGCATAGTCATAACCAAAGAAAAAACAAGAAAAACATGTTGATTATATCAAAATTGGGAGGGACCAATACTTTAATTCATTATGGCTAAGGATACTATTGCTGACATACTAACCTCGATACGAAATGCTGAGATGAATACAAAAAGAGTGGTTCGAATAGCATTTACGAATCTCAGCGAAAGTCTTGTTAAAATACTTTTACGCGAGGGTTTTATCGAAAACGTGAGAAAACATCGAGAAAACAACAAATCTTTTTTGGTTTTAACCCTACGCTATAGAAGGAATCGGGACGAGCCTTATAGAAATCGAAAAGTTTTAAATTTAAAACGCATCAGTCGACCCGGTCTACGAATCTATTCTAACTATCAACGAATTCCTAGAATTTTAGGCGGGATGGGGATTGTAATTCTTTCTACTTCTCGAGGTCTAATGACAGACCGAGAGGCTCGATTAGAAAGAATAGGTGGAGAATGTTTGTGTTATATATGGTAATACTTCTAATATCCAAATGAAATTCGCAACTTTCTATTTGTGACAAAGAAAGGGGACGGGTTGTCTAATATCGTATCTCATCTACGACCTCATCTTTAAAAACGACATCAGATATGGTTTTAGATCGTCCAGAATAAAAAAGTTGATCCAGAATAAAAGAGGGTTTCGTTTAACTGAAAAACAAAAATCGATTCTGGAAAGTTTAATTAAAGAATCCGTTCTCAACGACATCTTTGGGGTTCATTTAGATAATAATGATCTAATTCTCGGTTCTATTTCGGGAAAGCTACCACTTAGGTTTATTATAATACAACGAGTCTTCAATTAGTCGAATTTTTGACTTTGCGAAAAATAAGAATCAAAAATTTCGGTATTTTTTTTTTCAACTTCAACATTTTCACCATTCATTCAATATGATTCGAAATACAAAATTTCAAGAAACTTA